ACGTGGAAAATATACAGGATTACTCGATTCAAAATGGTAAGTCATCCCTAAATGTTTAGTCAAAATCACAACAAGGATTTACTAGTTTATTTTGAATTCTTTATTCCATTTTTCAACCTATACTTATTATTAAGTTATTAAAATTAATATCTTAATATCTTAATATATAATTAATTAATATTATTAGTTAATACAGGGGTCTTTTTGTCTTTTTTTTATGATTTAGAATAGAAAAAGGAAGACACTTGCTAGGAACTTCCAGCTCAGTATTTAGAATATATTAGTCTTGGTGTATTCCCTTTATTCATATTATGGTTGAATACAGAAAAAGAGAACAACTCCCCGTGCTTTGCTAGGTCTAGGTAAGATATATGAAGAGTCTGTTTTGACATTATTAACAATCAGACATACAAAAGATATTCTTTTTTCAAAAAGTGTTAACTTGCACACACGCACAGTAGGTTTTTTCTAGACCCATTGGAAATTAAAACGTTAATTGCGCGGCTCGTATCACGCTTTTGACTTTAACAATTCACTAGCATCAGATATCCCCAAGACATCGGGCAGGAAAATTCATATGAGATTAACCTAGAAGGATTAATTATCATTAATTATCTAAGGTTTCTTTTACTTATTTCTATAAATTCTATTTCATGTCAGTTCCAAGCAACAAAAACAAAGAATAATGAAAAATTTAGAAAATTCCTTTTTTTTCATTTGTTGTTTGTTTTCTAATTTTATATAATTTTGATCTCATATTGGGGTTGTAGTTATAGGGCTATACGGACTCGAACCGTAGACCTTCTCGGTAAAACAGATACAACTTTTATTATCAAAATGATCTGAACTGTTTCAAAGACCCAACATGCTTTTTTTTGCATTGGGCTCTTTCATTAACTGATCAAAATATCAGCCAGTCTGCCATATTTTTTATTGACACAAAAATAGGGTAAGGAGATGGCTCCCCGTGCTTTGCTTATTTCTTTTTTACGATTCTGATGCAAGAACACTACCAAAGTCTTTCAAGGGTATGGTTATCTTGACGTAGGTCTGCCTATGGCCTAGATCAACCTAAGTTAAATGAAGTCTCAACCCTTCTGCTGCTTACAAACTACAATATGAAACCTCCTACACCTTAAAGTTCATAAGATGAAAAGATATTTTTTGAAGCCCTTAGACTCAGTATGCCTAGCATTGAATAGGTTAGATATTCACCTTATCAAGATCTCCAATTCATGATAGGGTCTAGTTGGTGCCTAGATGGCACTACAATCAGACCGAACCCTTTAAGTCAAGTCAGGCTATTGTTCCCTCAAAGTTAAAGTTTAAAGTTATAGGGTAAGACATCAATTAAAAAATTAAAATCACAATTTTTGGATTTGATTGTATGATAAATTCCCCTGAAAAACATTGGCGCACGTGTAAACGAGGTGCTCTACCAACTGAGCTATAGCCCTTATTGCTTTGCTTGTGATACATATTTTATCGTGTAGATAATTTCTTGTCAAGGGGGATATTACACGATCCAACATCATAAATCTTTGGTTTAAGCGGGTATTGCTTAAGATTAGTATTGCTTATAAGTAATATGGGATTTATAATCCATCCATGGAGTGATCTCCTTGGTTCTCATTAGTCTGAGAAATGACCTACTTAACTCAGCGGTTAGAGTATTGCTTTCATACGGCGAGAGTCATTGGTTCAAATCCAATAGTAGGTATAACTTATTAGATACCATTGACTCCAGTATCTAATAAGTTTTGGTCCCAGCATCTTTTCCCTTTTTATTGATTTTGTACCTTCATTTTGTTTTGTTTTGAATTTTGTTTCGTTGCATCAAATTGTGATTTTCAGTGATTGTAGTTGATTCTCTTCACTCGACAGAATGAAATCAAAATAGGTTCGAAACAGACTCTTTTTTATTATTCAAAACTAGTTATATTATGTTATGAAATTAAATCGCATTGATAGCTTCGACTCGTGTCCTAGCTCGTCGGAGAGCTAGATTTGCTTCAATTGTTTGTCTTTTTCCTTGGGATTTTCTCAAATTAGCTTCCGCTATTTCAAGAGTTTGCTGAGCTTCTTGTGGATCAATGTCACTGCCCGTCTCTGCATCATTTACTAAAATAAGGATTTCATTATTGCCTATTCTAGCAAAACCGCCCATCAAAGCCAGTGTTACCCATTGGGCGTCAATGCGTATTCGCAAAATACCTATATCTACAGCTGTGGCAATTGGGGCATGGTTGGGTAATACACCAATTTGACCACTATTCGTAGATAAAATGATCTCTTTTACTTCTGAATCCCAAACAATTCGATTAGGGGTTAGTACACAAAGATTTAGGGTCATTTCTTCAAATTGTTCTCCATTTCTAAGTTTATAGCCTTTGCAGTAGCTTCATCAATATTACCTACCAAATAAAAGGCCTGTTCAGGAAGACCATCAAATTCTCCGGCAAGGATCAATTGAAATCCTCTAATTGTTTCTGCTAGACCA